AGAAGAACAAAAGCCCTTGGACGCGTAATGGATCTTGAAGTACTATTTCTGCATCTCCCTGACCAAATCCACCCACATTGGGATTACTCGTTAATGGTTGATCAAGCTTGATGTATTCACCCTCTGAAACAAGAAGTTCTGGTCCTGGAGGTATAATATCAACCACTTGGTGCCCATCCGAGGCATCCGCTATGGTTATTTCATATCCCTTTTTTTCTTTACGTACTATTTTGCTTACTAGACCTGCTGCTGTAGCATTATATACTGTATTGTTACTCTTGCTCCCATCAGGATAAATCTGACCCCTCCCCCTGTTCCCACCTACATATATGGGATATTTTAAATAGTGAACCTCTTTCTTCGTAGCAGGGTCTGGGGAAAGAATGGGAAAGACAATTTCATTATATTTCTGACCAGGAACAGGACCTATCACAAGAATATTTCTTTTAGTGGGGCGATAATTCTGAAAAGACAGATTACCCATCTTTTCTTTCATCTCGGGAGAAATACGATCAGGGGGAGCTAATTCGAATCCCTCGGGTAAAATAAGAACAGCCCCCACATTCAAACCCCCCCTCTTACCATTAGCAAGAACCTGTTTCAGTTGCATATCATAAGGGATTCTAACAACTGCTTCAAATACAGTATCGGGAAGCACAGCTTGTGGAACCTCAATATCCACGGGCTTATTAGCCAAATGACAATTGGCACATACAATACGCCCAGTGGCTTCTCGTGGATTTTCATAACCCTGCTGCGCAAAAATGGGATATGCATTTGAAATGGAGGTCCGAGTTATTACATATATCATGATCAATACGGAAATTGCTCGAGTCATCTGTTTCTTTACCCAAGAAAAGGTGTTTCTATTTTGCATGGTCCAATCATTGATCCCGGAAATTTCTACAATAAATTAGGTAGGTAGCTAGTATAGTTCCCTATCCACGATTCTGTCATTGTACTGGAATATAGGATGGACGGGTGGAAGTATAAAGAATGGTTAAGGGTTTGAATGCTTTGTTTATGTATGAAGTGACATTATGATTTGATTGATATGAGATGAAATGAGTTCTTCATTCATTCATTGAATGATAAATCACTACAAGTGAAGGAGATACACGATTTAAAAAATGGAAGATCCAATATTTCAAAATTGTATCTATAATGACTGGAAAAGTGGAAACGAGACCGGATATAACTTGCTCATTATGAGCAAATCCAAAATCTTTGTAGACCAAACCAATCATTAGTTCCCAACCGTGGGGCGAGTGGAATCCAATACACAAATCAGTTAATAAAAGAATAGAAAAAGCTTTTATTGTGTCGCTTAGGTTATAGAAGAATTCCTGAACCCAAGAATTAAGAATGACAAGTTCTTCATTACCCAGAATAGAATAAGCACTTAGAATAGTGAAACAGATTATATTTGTTGAGAAATGCAAAATGATATGGATATGATCTTGATTGTGCATTCTGACCAATTGTATCGTTTCTTTGTAGATTCCTATACGAATCTTTTGTATATGTGTCTCCGAATACTCCTTTATCAGTTCGTCCAACAGGAACAGTTCTTCTAATTCTATAAATCTTTCTAGAACCTTCTTCTCTTGAATATCATTCAAAAAAGTTTCGGATTGCCTGGTATTCCACCAATTAATAATCCAAGATTCAAGACTTTTATTAAATGAGAGAGAGATCCCCCAGGGCAGAAATACTATAGATGCAAGATATGGGAAGGGAGTCAATGCTTTCCTTTTTGGCACTTTCAATCTATGAATTGTTAATGAACCTGCTTGATTCGTCGACTCTGTCTGATATTTCTATGAAGTACAAGTTCTATAACAAGGTATGGAACCTATTGATCTATTTCCCGTTGTGTAATTGTTTAGTCCTTGGCTCTAGAAAGAATATAGAATAAGGGTCCATTTCGAATGAAGAGATAATGAAATATTGTTTCCAGCTATCTCAATTGGAAAAATTCGGACCAATTGCATCTTCATTTGTTGCATTCAACGAATGCCCGAAGGAACCGCTTGAAGTAACAAACATGAATATTATTCGTATTTCGAGACGGAAGAGCTCCCCTTGGCTCAATCAATTATTTCGAAATGTTTCACTGATTACCCACAGCCCAGGAGAGGGAATATCTCTGAAAAATACGTATGATGAAATCCGAAATGAAATGACTGGCGAAACGGGAAATAAGTTGGATGGTTATGAGAGATCCAATCATTTAGTCATCAAGGAACAAAAGAGAGGATAAAAAGAAAGATCAATTCACAAAAGAGAGAGAATTGACAAGATATGATCCATTTGTATCTAACGTATCCATTCGAAATATTGGGCCTCAAAATATGAATTAGGTACTTTGAAATGTTCTGATATCTGTGATGAATACATATACATACTTATTAGACTTAGACTTGTTTTGTTACGAATATGAAAGAATTGAGTTGAGTTCCATACGCATGAAAAATCATTTTGGTGAACAAAAATCGCTTCTTATTATGCTTGTTCCGTATACGCCCGCGCGCTCTATTCTATGGGCCGCGGCAGTATTTCCAATGCAATGGAACGGGGGAAATAGAATCTAACAAGTTTTGCTCGAACGAGCGTTCGGAAAAAAGATGAATATAAATTCTCTTCCAAATTTTATGAAAAAGAGGATTACAGGGTTCCGGTTCCCTCCCTCATGGGGAGAAAGCATTCATTCCTCGCTCGATTCATTTCAAAATACTTCAATTGGTACGCGCAAGAAATAGGCCCATTCAGCAGCTTTTTGTTCCATTTCTAATGGACTTAAATTCTCATCAGTACGAGTCAAGGGAATGTCTCCCCGGCCTCTGATTTCCATATAAAGGACACGGCGAGGATAAAGACCCTCTTTAACTTCCATTCTGATCGACTGGATATCTCTCATACGGAATCGAAGGAAGATGCGGCGATTTATTCCAGGAAATCCCCAACGAAAAATGCACACTATTCCTTCTTTTCGATCGAATCTGTCATAACCACTACCTACATTCCACGAAATTGTGCACCACAAATAGGAGCTAATGAACAGACCTGCGATACCATAGAAACACATCACGATACCTTGTGGAAAAAAAAGGATTTGCTGAGACGGGAATAAGGATATCAGATTCCGACCAAGATAACTAGAAATTCCAACCAATAAGAAGCCTATTGACCCTAAAAAAAGGATACATGCCCAGCAGAAATTACTTGTTTTTCGAGAACCCGTTATCAGTTCTATCCATATACGTTCTGATCGCCAGTTCATACTAGATCCAGTTGCATTCTATTGGAATTGAGAGAATAACCCAAATCCATTTGACTTTTTTGCTCCCAAAGTCACTCCCATCAACTAGCACTGTAAACCATCAGGAGTAATTAACCGAATTGGTTAGATATAAAATCAAAAAGATCCCCTTCATATGATCCCACTATGTCTGGATATATCTACATATATATATACATTTTGATTCCAGATATCCGATCTATTTGAAAACAGCTATATCCACATACACGTGCATTTATCCATATCTCTTGTATCCACATGCATAACAGCCCCTTCATTTGTGTTCGGAGGCAGCCATATGTCGTACCATTTCCACTAAATGGATATCCGTATTACGATCCAAGGTTTGAAAGAAATTGATGAGATTGGGTCCCATCAGATCTAGACAATCTTGTTTTTTTGAACATGAAGAGATAAAGAAGCCATTGCAATTGCCGGAAATAATAGGCCTACTAAAGGCACAAAAATAGAGGGTAAGTTAAGATCTGTCATAGAATGGGTGCCTCAATTTAATATTTCTACCTGTTATAAAGATATCTATGATAAGTATATCTATTATAAGTATATTATAAGTGCAAGGAATGTAGAACTAAATGAGTGTACCTATTCATCTTTCTCCACGAACTAGATGTATGATAATACACTTTATTATTCTTGTTCCCCCGCCCCTGTCTTCTAAGAAAGAGTTTCTTACGAGTTCCTGAAAGATTCGTTAGAATTCGATCCAACAGAGATTCATAGTCAAAAATAGAGGGCTCTCGGGAGGTATAGAAATATGCAAGACTTCTATCTGTTAATTATAACATCTGATACGTATGAAGGGAACACGAAATTTTTTTGATTTCCCTAATTACGCGGAACGAAGAATCAACTATTTTATCCTGTTGATAGAGGGTTCCTGATTAGTAATCAGGAATAGAGCGAGGTAGGATAAAAAAATCTGGAGGAAAAAAAGTGTCATTATCTAAAACTTCTGATTCTTACTACAATTAGAACTTATGTGAGAACAGAAAACCCCGTTCTTGTTATTTCGATTCAGATGAACTAAATACTTGTTCGCTACAAATAACTAAACCTAGTGCTCTATTTTTATTTGTTTATTTGATTCAAGGGAAAGAACCCGTGGAGCTGAAATAACTCACTTGGAACACCTTTTAAAGGATTACGTGGTACGATTAGATCCAATAAGCCCTTATGGAATAAATACTCAGACGATTGAAAATCGTCGGGTACTGTCTTCTTCAATGTTTGTTCAATTACTCTTTTACCCGCAAACGCAATGTGGGCATTGGGTTCGGCAATAACGATATCTCCCAACATACCAAAGCTGGCTGTCACTCCACCGGTTGTAGGAGAGGTAAGGATTGATACATAGAATAACTTTTTATTTGATTGATAATTATATTGATAATTATATAAAGCGGAAGATACTTTAGCCATTTGCATCAAGCTCAAACTTCCTTCTTGCATGCGTGCTCCTCCAGAAGCACACACCACAATAACTGGGAGAGATCTAGTAGTAGCACACTCAAGCAAACGGGTGATTTTCTCGCCTACTACGGTTCCCATACTACCTCCCATGAAATGAAAATCCATAACCCCAATGGCTACGGGAATACCATTTAGTTGACCTATGCCTGTTTGAACAGCCTCAGTTAAACCTGTCTTTCTTTGAAAAGAATCGATCTGATCTCTATAA